CCCCCCCCCCCAAAATCCTGAACCCAATAATTACTAGTGTTTTACCTATAAGCCTTATTCAACTTAAAGAGATATCCCACAAATAACTTAATCAATATAATATTAATAATTAACCCCAACTTATATTCCTAAACTCAATCAAAACCGAACCAACCCTTCCCTTATCTACAGACCCCAGAATAAAATTAAATACTAATGTTGTACTAAAACGCCCTCCACAACAACCCACAACTCAG